AAACTTCTGTATTGATTCTTTGTATATTGATTCGAGAGTACAAACCTTATAAACCGTACAACTTTATACACTACAATAACACTGATAGATAGTATGGTAAGAAAGAAATATTTATCTATTTCTTTCTTACCATACTATCTATCGGATCTGATAGAATACTGCCGATTATCGTCTGCTCATTTTTTTTTTAAGACGCTAAATTTGAATTCTTTTTTTCTTCAATCATTGGGAAGTGATAAGAATTCCGAAGGCAAGTTTCATTCAAATTAATCAATCGTTTTGACTGACTGTTTTTACGTAAATGATAAGTAGAAAAGCAGTAGGAACTAGAATGAACAATGCAGTAGCAATAAATGCAAGAATATTGACTTCCATAATCTCATCATTTTTTTACTTCGCAATAACTCGGGATTTAATCCCATAGAGATGATAAAATAAATCTTTTGCCTGTAAATTCAATGAATTTACTCTCGAAAATCATAAATCGGATCAATATCATGATCAGGAATAACAATATCTGAACTATCAAATCACTTCGTTGTCGAGAATTGAATAGTATACCATAGGAAGCTCCTTTATCCATACCGAATACAAACTTTCATGCTTTTACCCTCTTTCTTGTCTAGAACCTACCTTATGTCTTCCTTGTACAATCATCGGATGAAGTATCATCTGATCGCCTTTCCACTTCCATTAGTAACATAGTTATAAATCCAAATAAACACTAGAAGCGAAATGGAAAAAAGGGGGGTTACTTTCTAAAGTTTTTTAATGATCTAATTTTTTTGAAAGACAAAGAAGTGTGATAAAGACGAGTCCCGGTATAAAAGATCCAATATTAATCAAATTCACTATTTTATAGTTTCTTTTATAGTTTCTAGTTTGTTCTTTCATTTTAGAGTTTGTTCTTTCTAGGAACTTCAAATAGAATCAAATAGAATCGAAAAGAAAAAATAGGAAGGAAAAAATACTTCATTCCCTTGCTAAGAGGGGCGAGGCCCTCGATTTGTCTTTCTTTTACCTACCCCCTCCTTAGTAATATATTCAAAACTAGGTATTTACTAGTTAATTTGAATGAAATATATTTTCTGAAATATATTTTTACAAATCAAATTTGTACCCAAACCCAGAGCTTGAAAGAGAGATTGGTGAACTCGGAAAAGTATTCTATCATTGTAATTTTGTGAAATTCATTTTGTATTGTACAAGGAAGGAATTCTTTTTGTGTATGTGCGCCCAAGAAACAGATATCTATAGAGTCATAGTAATTCCATTACACGGATCGGAAGAAATCGAAAAACCAGACCCAGCCTCTCTTGAAATACTGACTAGAATGCTAAATTGTACTACTCCACATATGTTTTTCTCCCACCAATCCGTACTAGTTGAAATAATGAAAATTCCCCTATTTGTTTGATGAGAAATGCGAAACGAAAAAGTAAAGAAAACAGAAATACAGATTTTCCTTGGGAATGGAATTCTGCCCCCTGGCCTCCCCCTTTTTCGCTAAAAGGGGAGAGACGAATTGATGAATTTATTGGATCCGTCGGGACTGACGGGGCTCGAACCCGCAGCTTCCGCCTTGACAGGGCGGTGCTCTGACCAATTGAACTACAATCCCAGGGAAATAAGGGGTATAGCAGAAATTTAGATTCTTTGTTATTCCTCCGCATCAGAGATTGCTGAAGGACAAGGGGGCTATACCAGATCATAGTAGATTGCGAATTATTGGGCCGAGCTGGATTTGAACCAGCGTAGACATATTGCCAACGAATTTACAGTCCGTCCCCATTAACCGCTCGGGCATCGACCCAGGAAGAATCCATTTTAGACTGATTAGTAATCCATGATCAACTCCCGTTCGTAGTACCCTACCCCCAGGGGAAGTCGAATCCCCGCTGCCTCCTTGAAAGAGAGATGTCCTGAACCACTAGACGATGGGGGCATACGTGGCCAAGGGCCCTCATACTATGATCATAGTATCATCCCTTTTTTAAAATTGTCAATAGAACCAAAGAAAATGGAATGGGATGATTAGATCCGAGGGATCTTTTTTTCGTTTTTCAGCATTTCATAGATTTTTTTGATTCATCATTCATATTCCTGAATCATTCATTAGAATCCCCATTCTATCATTCTATATTCTCGATAGAAATGGATTCTAGAATCGACAGTAATCCATAATTCAGAAGAAATCTATAATTTATAATAAATAAAAAAAACAATACAGAAATAATATGAAGGATAGGATCCTTTCAGAGAATGATTAGTCCGCCAGAAAAAGAAAGGGGGTTCAATTCGAGTCCGGCCGCTTTCATTCTCATTGATTCACTCATTGTTACGATGAGATATCCCTATCTCTATCTCACACTCAGCCCGGAAATTAACAAACCATAGAAAGGGGAAGGGGGATCAACAAGGTTTCGAAAATTGTTTTTTCTCTAAGAATTTCGCAGGAGATAACTAGAATCTCTTCATCACATGATTCGATGAAATATCT